GTGCTTGGGATCAGAAATTGAAGCACTTGTGGCAAACTTTCAGTGGCTTGTGGCAGAATTTCAGTACTTGCTGTTCATAGACTTGATGAGAAACATGGGTCGGGTCTTTAATATTGTCTTATATATGACCTGTCTCACCTTTTTAGGCCGAATGCCGGTACCCATTTTGACTTTTCAAATGAACAAATTAAATAAAATTAACCAAGTACCGGTAATGAGAGGCCCAGAGATAGAAAGCCAAAGACAACTAGCTTACACTTCCGAAGAGGAGCAGGAGGAGGAGGAGGAGCAGGAGGCGCAGGATAAACAAAAACAAGAGGGATTCAAGCTAGATTTTCCTTTCAGGTGGTGGGCATTGGATCCGGATGAAGAGCCAGATCAAGAAGAGCACCGACCGTTTGAAAGAAATCTTGCGATCCTTTTTTTCGATTCTAGCCGATGGAATCGGCCATCACGATACCTAACAAATTGTAACTTTCCGGGGGGGGCGGTAAAAACGGAAGCCTCACAATATTTTTTTGATACATGCCGAAGTGATGGAAAAGAAAGAATAGCTTTTACATATCCTCCTAGTTTTTCTATTTTTAAGGAAATGATGAAAAGGAAGAGACCTTCGTCCATAGTAGAAACACCCTCCTTTGATGAACTAGACAAAGATTGGCTTGATAAGAACAAACAAAAAAAAAACAACTTAAATAATGAGTTTAGAAAGAGAATTGAGGCTCTAGACACGGGATTTATTTTTCGAGATATACTCGAAAAAAGGACTAGGGTTTGTACTGAGAAAACTCAAAAAACCTGCCTACCAAAAAAGTATGATCCTTTTTTGAATGGGCCCGGTCGTGGAAGCATCAAAAGATTGAATAATCGTTATGTAAGACCCGAAGTTGAAACTTATCGACATGAAAGCGAAACGAATGCAATGCTTAAAGGTACGAAAACGAAGAGGGATGTAATGCGTAGAATTCGTAAACAGCAATCAAGAAACAATGCAATTCGTCAATTTATACTTCGTAAAAGAAAAAACATTGATGAAATTCGTAAACTTATATCTGGTAAAATAAAAGCAATTCGTAAATTTCTATTTCGTAAAAGAATAAACAATGCAATTCGTAAATCTCGCAAAAGAAAAAACAATGCAATTCGTAAATCTCGTGGAAGAAAAAATAATGCAACTTTCAAATCTCGTAAAAGAAAAAACATTGATGAAATTCGTAAACTTATATCTGGTAAAATAAAAGCAATTCGTAAATCTCGTGGAAGAAAAAATAATGCAACTTCTAAATCTCGTGGAAGAAAAAATAATGCAATTCGTAAATCTCGTGGAAGAATGAAGATTGGAAATTCTCAATCTAAAATGATTCAAAGCCTTGTTCTAAATCGAATTTATGAGACCCTTATTCCAGGTTTCCTTTACGATTCCCCAAACTATGGACAGGGACTGTTAGCGATACTAAAAAGAAAAACACAAAAACTAAGAGCGGAAAAAAAATTAGATTCTAATCCTTTGGAAAAATTGTTTTCTAATCCTGTGAAAAAAGGGTGGGAAAGAATTGGTCGGGAACAGCTAAAAAACAAAAGGATAGGTACTAAAAACAAATATTTTAGGGGAAAAGGGCTTTTTCACCGAGAAATCGTTCACAGAGTCCCTCGTTGGATATACAAAATATTCATCGAACTAATCGGTCAAATGACAGAACACACTGATGTAGCTCGGGACGAGTATGAGGTTAAATCAGCAAAATTTAAACAAGTTCTTTTTTTTAGTCCTCCGGTTAAGAGGGAAAAAGAGATTACCAAAGGTACTCAAGACAAGAAGACGGATATTGCGGAGACTCATACTCAAGACAAGAAGACGGATATTGCGGAGACTCACACTCAAGACAAGAAGACGGATATTGCGGAGACTGATACTCAAGACAAGAAGACGGATATTGCGGAGACTGATACTCAAGACAAGAAGACGGATATTGCGGAGACTCATACTCAAGACAAGAAGACGGATATTGCGGAGACTGATACTCAAGACAAGAAGACGGATATTGCGGAGACTGATACTCAAGACGAGAAGACGGATATTGCGGAGACTGATACTCAAGACGAGAAGACGGATATTGAGAAGATGAATGTTCCGCAGATTGCGGTTCTTAATGCACTGAATAATCGTGAGCATGAGAAGGAGGACCTTTATAGATACCAATATACGAGTGCAGGAAAGTTTCAGCACGGGATAATCAAAGGTCCTATGCGCGCCCAAAGGCGTAAAACGTTTATTGTAAGAAAGATTGAAAGCCGGCCGCGTTCCCCTCTTTTTTTCCGCTTCGTAAAAAGTAGACGGTCTATTTATTTCGGGTTCATGAACCCGAAGGTCCTTGTTTTGAAAATCCAAAATTTGATGCCTAGGTTGGGGTTTGTAAGCAAAAGAATCCAAAATTTGATGCATAGGTTGGTGTTTGGAAGCAAAAAAATCCAAAATTTGATGCATGGGTTGGTGTTTGTAAGCAAAAGAATCCAAAATTTGATGCATAGGTTGGTGTTTGGAAACAAAAGAAGCAAAAAATTGATGCATAGGTTGGGGTTTAGAAGCAAAAAAAGGGGGGGCCTTTTCACTCTTAACGAACGTAACAAAGAACAAACAAAAACAGACGAAAAAGACGAAAAAGAAAGGAAAGAAAGGAAAGAAAGGAAAGCCGGGAAAGAAAGGAAAGAAAGGAAAGAAAGGAAAGCTAGGAAAGCCGGGAAAGAAAGGAAAGCCGGGAAAGCCAGGAAAGAAAGGAAAGCCGGGAAAGAAAGGAAAGAAAGGAAAGAAAGGAAAGCCGGGAAAGAAAGGAAAGAAAGGAAACCACGCGCCCAATTCCTAATCAAACTCCTGCACGTCCAACCCGAAATAGAGACAGAAGTCAGTAGCTTCGAAAAACATTTGATAGAGTGGCAGGCAGCGGAAGACTGGGATGAGCTGATAGAGTATGGGCTTGGAGTAAGAGCTTGTATAGTACTTTTTAACTCAGTTTTTAGAAAATATATTGCATTGCCTTCAGTGATAATAGCTAAAACTATTGGCCGTTTCTTATTATTGCAAGAGACCGAGTGGTCTGAGGATTTCGAGGACTGGAAGAAAGAGATTCATGCTATATGTACCTACGACGGTGCTACTCTATCCGACAGAGAATTTCCGGAGAATTGGGTCGAAGAAGGTCTTCAGGTCAAAATTACATCTCCTTTTTATTTGAAACCTTGGCGCACAGAGGCTGATAGAGAAGTGGAAAATCCCGAGTCTGTTTATATAAGGGCTGTCTGGGGACTATCTGAATATCCTATGGGTGAGATCCTATACGACCCTTCCTTTGAAATTTTTTGGATGCCCATTTTAAAAGAACTCAATGATATACGTGAAAAATTATTTAGAAAAAAAGAAATGAAAGAGACCGATTTTGTAGTTCTAAGAGAATTTCTCAATAAGTTCAAGAAAAAAATCAAAGAAAAAATTGTTCGAGTTCGAAAAGGCTCAAAAAAAAGCATACAATGGCTTATCAAAACGGTTCTAGTTCTAAAAAGAAAAATAGAAAAATTCAAAAGAAAAATAGAAAAATTCAAAAGAAAAATAGAAAAATTCAAAAGAAAAATAGAAAAACTTTTCAAAAAAATCAAAAAAACTAGAAAAGAAAATAGAATATTGAGAGGAGTACATGAATCGAGTGAAACTAAAAAAGAAAAAGATTCTATAATCAGCAATGAGATAATTCATGAATCATTTAGTCAAATTCAATCTACAGCTTCCGAAGAAAAAATCCAAAATTTGATTAATAGAATAAGCACAATCAACAATGAATTAGAAATAATTAGAAAAGAAAAAAAAAATGTAGAATCACCAAAAAATATTTGGACAATTGTAAAAAGAAGAAATGTTCGATTACTAAGTAAATTGCATTATTTTCTAAAATTGTTCATTGAAAAAATATACAAAATCTACCTAGATATCTTTCTATGGATCATTAATATTTGTAGAATCAATTTCACAAAAAAATTTTTTGAGAAAGACATTTACAATACTGAAACAAATGAAAAAAGAATTACCTTTAGGAGGGCGTCACCTCCTTTTCTTAAAATTTTTTCTTCCTTACCAGATTTCTCTTCCCTGTCACAAGCATATGTATTTTACAAATTATCACAAACCCAAGTTAGTGATAAGTTAAGATCTGTTCTTCAATATCGCGGAACATCTTTTTTTGTTAAGACTGCAATAAAGGATTCTTTTGAAAGACAAGGAATATTTCATTCCGAATTAAAGCATAAGAAACTTCGAAATTTTGGAACGAATCCATGGAAAAACTGGTTAAGAGGTCATTATCAATACAATTTCTCTCAGATTAGATGGTCTCTATTAATCCCCCAAAAATGGCGAAATGCAATCAACCAACGCCATACGCCTCAAAATAAAGATTTCAATAAAGGAGATTCCTATGAAAAAGACCAATTACTTCATTACAAAAAACAAAATGATTCTGAAGTATATTCATTAACAAATCAAAAAAATAAGTTGGAAAAAAACTATAGATATGATCTTTTAGCATATAAATTCATTTGTCCTGAAACTAAGAAGGACTCCTATATTTCTAAATTTCCATTCCAAGTAAATAAGAAACAAGAGATCTCTTATAATTACACCACACAGAAAGACAAATTATTTGCTATAGCTATACCAGAGGAGATTTTTATCAAACATTATCTAGACAAGAATTATCTCACGAGCTTTGTAAATAGAAAATCTTTAGATTTTGATTGTAAGATTCTCAAATTTGAGGCTGAGGCCTGGATGAAGATCGATCCTAACCATAATACAAATACGAAGGTTGGGACTAATAATTCTCAAATAATTGAGAATAGAGGTCTTATTTATGATATTCTTTCTTCGGATCCAGAAATCCAAGAGCTCAATCACAAAAAACACAAAAAAAGCTTTTTTGATTGGAAAAAACACAAAAAAAGCTTTTTTGATTGGA